ATTTCGTTGACTCTTATCTTCAGTCTCAAATCTGTATTGATAGTCACATTTTAAGTAGTAGTAACAATTACAGTGACAGTTACATTTATAATTCCATTTGTGGTGAAAGTCGAAATAGTAGTGAAAGCAAAAGTTCCAATATAAAAACTAGTACGAATGGTAGTGATTTAACTATAAGAAAAAGTTCGAATAATCTCGATGTAACTCAAAAATACAGGCATTTGTGGGTTCAATGTGAAAATTGTTATGGATTAAATTATAAGAAATTTTTGAAGTCAAAAATGAATATTTGTGAACAATGCGGATATTATTTGAAAATAAGTAGTTCAGATAGAATCGAACTTTCGGTTGATCCAGGTACTTGGGATCCGATGGATGACGGCATGGTTTCTCTGGATCCCATTGAATTTCATTCAGAAGAGGAACCTTATAAAGATCGTATTGATTCTTATCAAAAAAAAACAGGATTAACAGAGGCTGTTCAAACAGGTACAGGTCAACTAAACGGGATTCCCGTCGCAATTGGGGTTATGGATTTTCAGTTTATGGGGGGTAGTATGGGATCCGTAGTAGGCGAGAAAATCACCCGTTTGATCGAGTATGCTACCAATAAACTTTTACCTCTTATTCTAGTGTGTGCTTCCGGAGGGGCACGCATGCAAGAAGGAAGTTTGAGCTTGATGCAAATGGCTAAAATATCTTCTGCTTTATATGATTATCAATCAAATAAAAAGTTATTCTATGTATCAATTCTTACATCTCCTACTACTGGTGGAGTAACAGCTAGTTTTGGTATGTTGGGGGATATCATTATTGCCGAACCTAATGCCTATATTGCATTTGCGGGTAAAAGAGTAATTGAACAAACATTGAATAAGACAGTACCTGAAGGTTCACAAGCGGCTGAATATTTATTCCATAAGGGCTTATTCGATCCAATCGTACCACGTAACCCTTTAAAAGGTGTTCTGAGTGAGCTATTTCAGCTCCACGCCTTTTTTCCTTTCAATAAAAATTCAATCAAGTAGAGTCTTGAGTTCAACTTTTTTTTTGTGGCGAACAACTAGTTAGTTAGTTTATCAGAATCAAAATAAAAAACCGAAAAAATGAATTTTTATTTGGTGACATAAGATTTAATTGTAGAAAGAATCATGCGGATAATTGTTGTTTTTTTACCGATATTGCTGATTAGTAATATCGGTAAAAAAACAACAACATAAACAGCGAATTCTTCCTTCGAATTAGGAGGCAAGGCAAATAAAACGAATTTCGTGTTCTGTTCGCCTCTTCTATATGTATATAATTCAAATATAAAAAATATAGAATCTTGCATCTTTCTATATCTCCCAAGAAGTCCCCTTTTTATAAGAATCCCTGCTCTTGGGTCGGATTCTAACGAATCTTTCGGGGATTTTTAAATTTTTAAGAGACTCTTTTTTTATTAAATTTATTAAAAAAGAAATTAGAAGAAGAAGATAAGAACAATATAAGAATAAAAATAAAAGAAGTAAGAATAATAAAGAAAGTGGATTATCATACATACATCTATTTCATGTAGAAAGATGAATAAGTCCGTTTATTTAGTTCGACATTGCTTGCACTTATTATATATACTCACTTCGATATACTTAGTATACTAATATACGAATTAGAATATGAATTCTAATTATTATAAGATATCCTTATAACAATAACAGGTACAAATATTAAATCGAGGTACCCCATTCTATGACAATTCTCAACAACTTACCCTCCTTTTTTGTGCCTTTAGTGGGCCTAGTATTTCCGGCAATTGCAATGGCCTCTTTATCTCTTCATGTTCAAAAAAAAAAGATTTTTTAAATCTGATGTGGTCAAGTCTCATCTAGTTTTTTTTTCAAGACTTAGCGAACAAGGATATCCATTTAGTAGAATATTGTATACGAATAACATCTCCGAACATAAATGAAAAAGATCTTATACATGCGTAAACATGATATATGGACAGACGAATTCTAGCAATAAAAAAAAATAGGCTGGGATCCGAACTCATGTCTGAAATTAAAGTAAATCTATCCATATGTATGTAGCTATTGATAGGGAATCATATGAAGGGGATGCTTTTATTTTATTATATCTAACCAATTCGATTAATTACTACTAAAAGTTCACATCAGAATAGTACTAGTTGATGAGAGTTACTTCGGAAAAAAAAGTAAAGTGAAATTTTTTTTTTGTTATTCCATAAAATGCAACTGGATCTACTATGTATGAGTTGGCGATCAGAATATATATGGATAGAATTTATAGCAGGATCTCGCAAAACAAGTAATTTCTGCTGGGCGTTTATCCTTTTTTTAGGTTCATTAGGATTCTTATTGGTTGGAATTTCTAGTTATCTTGATAAGAATTTGATATCCTTCTTTCCGTCTCAACAAATCCTTTTTTTCCCACAAGGGATCGTAATGTCTTTCTATGGGATCGCGGGTCTCTTTATTAGTTCCTATTTGTGGTGCACAATTACATGGAATGTAGGTAGCGGTTATGATCGATTTGATAGAAAAGAAGGAATAGTGTGCATTTTTCGTTGGGGATTTCCTGGAAAAAATCGCCGCATCTTTTTACGATTCCTTATGAAAGATATTCAGTCCATCAGAATAGAAGTAAAAGAGGGTATTTATGCTCGTCGTGTCCTTTATATGGAAATCAGAGGCCTGGGAGACGTTCCCTTGACTCGTACTGATGAGAATTTGACTCCACGGGAAATTGAGCAAAAGGCTGCGGAATTGGCCTATTTCTTGCGTGTACCAATTGAAGTATTTTGAAAAAAGAAACTGCAAAATAAATGCTTTCTCAGCAAGAGGAAAACCCCTAAGAATCCTCTTTTTTCTATAAGCATAACTTACTTAATTAAAGTTTCTTCAGAACGCCTCGTGGGGCCAAAGCAAGGCAAACGTGTACGTGGCGGCCATAATATAAAACGAAACCTTTTTTGTTTTTGTCTGTCAATTTTTTTTTCGAAATATTTGATATTTTCTTTTTTAATAAACAGGAAGTTCTTTCATTTCGAAATCCGAAAAATATTCATTATTGGAATCTTTATTTGAATCTTTCGGGCATTCATCAAAGGGGAGTAATTACTTCGAATATTTGATCAATTAAGATATCTGGAAACAATCTATTTTTTTATTATTTCTTCATTTGAATTCGAATTCAAAGTGGATTCTTCTTCTATTTCTGTATTTTTTCTACACTAGATTCAAGGACTCACCTCTGAATCACAACTAAAAAATGGGGGCTCGATTAATAAATTAATAATTAATAGGCGCGATACCTTATAATAGAACTTATGCTTGATAGAAATATTAGATCGCATAGAGTCAACGAATGAGGTGACAATTCACAGATGAAAAAATGACAAAAAAGAGCGCATCTATTCCCCTTCGATATCTTTCATTTCTAGTATTTGTAGTCTTTTTGCCCCGGTGGATCACTCTCTCATTTAATAAAAGTCTAGAATCTTGGGTTACTAATTGGTGGAATACTAGGCAATCCGAAACTTTTTTGAACGATATTCAAGAAAAGAGTATTCTAGAAAAATTCATAGAATTAGAGGAGCTATTTCTCTTGGATGAAATGGTAAAGGAATTCCCGGAAAGACATCTACAAAAGTTTCGTATGGGGCTCCACAAAGAAACAATCCAATTGATCAAGATACACGATGAGGATCATATCCATACAATTTTGCACTTCTCGACAAATCTAATCTGTTTCGTTATTCTAAGTGCTTATTCTATTCTGGGTAATGAAGAACTTGTTTTTCTTAATTCTTGGGTTCAAGAATTCCTATATAATTTAAGCGACACAATAAAAGCCTTTTCCATTCTTTTAGTAACTGATTTATGTATCGGATTCCATTCGCCCCACGGTTGGGAACTAATGATTGGCTATGTCTATAACGATTTTGGATTTTTTCATAATGATCAAATTATATCGGGTCTTGTTTCCACTTTTCCAGTCATTCTAGATACAATTTTCAAATATTGGATTTTCCTTTATTTAAATCGTGTATCTCCGTCACTTGTAGTGATTTATCATTCAATGAATGACTGAAAAACGAGTCAATTAGAATGTTTCTGACTTTGTACCTAAGCAAAGCATTCCAGGTCGTACTTACCTTACTCTTTCTACCCATTCAGAGGATTCCTCCTATATTCCAGTAAAATTATTTCAGTAAATAGCAAAATCGTGGATAGGGAACTATACTAGCGACCTACCCAATTTTATTGTAGAAATTTTCGGGATCAACGATTGGACCATGCAAATTAGAAATACTTTTTCTTCGATAAAGGAAGAGATTACTCGATTCATTTCCGTATCACTCATGATATATATAATAACTCGGGCCTCCATTTCAAATGCATATCCCATTTTTGCGCAGCAGGGTTTTGAAAATCCACGAGAAGCCACTGGTCGTATTGTATGCGCCAATTGCCATTTAGCTAATAAACCTGTGGATATTGAGGTTCCGCAAGCGGTACTTCCTGATACTGTGTTTGAAGCAGTTGTTAGAATTCCTTATGATATGCAACTGAAACAAGTTCTTGCTAATGGTAAAAAGGGGGGGTTGAATGTAGGGGCCGTTCTTATTTTACCGGAAGGGTTTGAATTAGCCCCCCCCAGTCGTATTTCTCCCGAGATGAAAGAAAAGATAGGCAATCTATCTTTTCAGAATTACGGCCCCACTAAAAAAAATATTCTTGTGATAGGGCCTGTTCCTGGTAAGAAATATAGTGAAATCACTTTTCCTATTCTTTCCCCGGATCCCGCGACTAATAAAGATGTTCACTTCTTAAAATACCCAATATACGTAGGTGGTAACAGGGGAAGGGGCCAGATTTATCCCGACGGGACAAAAAGTAACAATACGGTTTATAATGCTACAGCAGCGGGTATAGTAAGCAAAATCATACGAAAAGAAAAAGGGGGGTACGAAATAACCATAACGGATGCATTGGATG